TTCGCTCCTGTATCTTCCAAAAGGGAAAAAGATTTCTGAGAGTTGTTTCATGGATCCGCAAGAGAGTACTTGGGTTCTCCCAATAAATAAAAAGTGTATCATGCCTGAATCTGATCGGAGTTCGCGGTGGTGGAGGAACCGGATCGGAAAAAAGAGGGATTCTAGTTGTAAGATATCTAATGAAACCGTAGCTGGAATTGAGATCTCATTCAAAGAGAAAGATAGCAAATATCTGGAGTTTCTTTTTTTATCCTATACGGATGATCCGATCCGCAAGGACCATGATTGGGAATTGTTTGATCGTCTTTCTCCGAGGAAGAAGCGAAACATAATCAACTTGAATTCGGGACAGCTATTCGAAATCTTAGGGAAAGACTTGATTTGTTATCTCATGTCTGCTTTTCGTGAAAAAAGACCAATTGAAGGGGAGGTTTTCTTCAAACAACAAGGAGCTGAGGCAACTATTCAATCAAATGATATTGAGCATGTTTCCCATCTCTTCTCGAGAAACAAGTGGGGTATTTCTTTGCAAAATTGTGCTCAATTTCATATGTGGCAATTCCGCCAAGATCTCTTCGTTAGTTGGGGGAAGAATCAGCACGAATCGGATTTTTTGAGGAACGTATCGAGAGAGAATTTGATTTGGTTAGACAATGTGTGGTTGGTAAACAAGGATCGGTTTTTTAGCAAGGTACGGAATGTATTGTCAAATATTCAATATGATTCCACAAGATCTATTTTCGTTCAAGTAAGGGATTCTAGCCAATTGAAAGGATCTTCTGATCAATCCATAGATCATTTCGATTCCATTAGAAATGAGGATTCGGAATATCACACATTGATCGATCAAACAGAGATTCAGCAACTAAAAGAAAGATCGATTCTTTTGGATCCTTCCTTTCTTCAAACGGAACGAACAGAGATAGAATCAGATCGATTCCCGAAATGCCTTTTTGGATCTTCCTCAATGTCCCGGCTATTCACGGAACGTGAGAAGCAGATGAATAATCATCTGCTTCCGGAAGAAATCGAAGAATTTCTTGGGAATCCTACAAGATCAATTCGTTCTTTTTTCTCTGACAGATGGTCAGAACTTCATCTGGGTTCGAATCCTACTGAGAGGTCCACTAGAGATCAGAAATTTTTGAAGAAAAAACAAGATGTTTCTTTTGTCCCTTCCAGGCGATCGGAAAATAAAGAAATGGTTGATATATTCAAGATAATTACGTATTTACAAAATACCGTCTCAATTCATCCTATTTCATCAGATCCGGGATGTGATATGGTTCCGAAGGATGAACCGGATATGGACAGTTCCAATAAGATTTCATTCTTGAAAAAAAATCCATTTTTTGATTTATTTCATCTATTCCATGACCGGAACAAAGGGGGATACACGTTACACCACGATTTTGAATCAGAAGAGAGATTTCAAGAAATGGCAGATCTATTCACTCTATCAATAACCGAGCCGGATCTGGTGTATCATAGGGGATTTGCCTTTTCTATTGATTCCTACGGGTTGGATCAAAAAAAATTCTTGAATGAGGTATTCAACTCCAGAGATGAATCGAAAAAGAAATCTTTATTGGTTCTACCTCCTCTTTTTTATGAAGAGAATGAATCTTTTTATCGAAGGATCAGAAAAAAATCGGTCCGGATCTACTGCGGGAATGATTTGGAAGATCCAAAACTAAAAACAGCGGTATTTGCTAGCAACAACATAATGGAGGCAGTCAATCAATATAGATTGATCCGAAATCTGATTCAAATCCAATATAGCACCTATGGGTACATAAGAAATGTATCGAATCGATTCTTTTTAATGAATAGATCCGATCGCAACTTCGAATATGGAATTCAAAGGGATCGAATAGGAAATGATACTCTGAATCATATAACTATAATGAAATATACGATCAACCAACATTTATCGAATTTGAAAAAGAGTCAGAAGAAATGGTTTGATCCTCTTATTTCTCGAACCGAGAGATCCATGAATCGGGATCCTGATGCATATAGATACAAATGTTCCAATGGGAGCAAGAATTTCCAAGAACATTTGGAACATTTCGTTTCTGAACAGAAGAACCGTTTTCAAGTAGTGTTCAATCGATTACGTATTAATCAATATTCGATTGATTGGTCCGAGGCTATCGACAAACAAGATTTGTCTAAGTCACTTCGTTTCTTTTTGTCCAAGTCACTTCTCTTTTTGTCCAAGTCACTTCCCTTTTTGTCCAAGTCACTTCCCCTTTTCTTTGTGAGTATCGGGAATATCCCCATTCATAGGTCCGAGATCCACATCTATGAATTGAAAGGTCCGAATGATCAACTCTGCAATCAGTTGTTAGAATCAATAGGTGTTCAAATCGTTCATTTGAATAAATTGAAACCCTTTTTATTTTTATTGGATGATCATGATACTTCCCAAAGACCGAAATTCTTGATCAATGGAGGAACAATATTACCATTTTTGTTCAAAAGGATACCAAAGTGG